GCGTAAAGGTATTCATATTATAAATCTTACTAGAACCGCTCGTTTTTTATCAGAAGCCTGTGATTTGGTTTTTTATGCAGCAAGTAAGGGAAAACAATTCTTAATCGTTGGTACTAAAAATAAAGCAGCTGACCTAGTAGCATGGGCTGCAATAAGGGCTCGGTGTCATTATGTTAATAAAAAATGGCTTGGCGGTATGTTAACGAATTGGTCCACTACAGAAACGAGACTTCATAAGTTTAGAGACTTGAGAACAGAACAAAAAACAGGGAGACTCCATCGTCTTCCGAAAAGAGATGCGGCCGTGTTGAAAAGACAATTATCTCACTTGCAAACATATCTGGGCGGGATTAAATATATGACGGGGTTACCAGATATTGTAATCATCATTGATCAACACGAAGAATATACGGCCCTTCAAGAATGTATCACTTTGGGAATTCCAACAATTTGTTTAATCGATACAAATTGTGACCCCGATCTTGCAGATATTTCGATTCCAGCCAACGATGACGCTATATCTTCAATTCGATTAATTCTTAACAAATTAGTATTCGCAATTCGTGAAGGGCGTTCTAGTTTAATAATAAGATAAAAAACTTAACTTACTTTGGAAATTTCATAGAGTTTTGTAATCAGTTACTATTTATGAATCTCAGATACTCTTTTTGGATCTCAAAAAAGAGATAAAAAACTGGGGATATTATGTGATTCGTTGTATTCAAGAATTGAATTGGTATTATAAATATATATGGGATTCAAGTAGTCACGTAGAGAAAGAGACGTTTGAATCAAAATAATTTTCTTTAAAGCTATATTTTTTTAAGAGGGCAATATGAATGTTCTATCCTGTTCTATCAACACACTAAAGGGGTTATACGATATTTCTGGTGTGGAAGTAGGCCAACATTTCTATTGGAAAATAGGAGGTTTTCAAGTCCACGGCCAAGTACTTATTACTTCTTGGGTTGTAATTGCTATCTTATTGGGTTCAGCTACTCTAACTGTTCGGAACCCACAAACCATTCCGACCGGTGGTCAGAATTTCTTCGAATATGTACTTGAATTCATTCGAGATGTGAGTAAAACTCAAATTGGAGAAGAATATGGCCCCTGGGTTCCTTTTATTGGAACAATGTTTCTATTTATTTTTGTTTCTAATTGGTCAGGAGCGCTTTTACCTTGGAAAATCATACAATTACCTCATGGGGAGTTAGCCGCACCCACGAATGATATAAATACTACTGTTGCTTTGGCTTTACTCACGTCAGTGGCATATTTCTATGCGGGTCTTACCAAAAAGGGATTGGGTTATTTCGGGAAATATATTCAACCAACCCCAATCCTTTTACCCATTAACATCTTAGAAGATTTCACAAAGCCTTTATCACTTAGTTTTCGACTTTTCGGAAATATATTAGCTGATGAATTAGTAGTTGTTGTTCTTGTTTCTTTAGTACCTTTAGTGGTTCCTATACCTGTCATGTTCCTTGGATTATTTACAAGTGGTATTCAAGCTCTGATTTTTGCAACTTTAGCCGCGGCTTATATAGGGGAATCCATGGAGGGCCATCATTGACTAGTTTTTGAAAGATTCTTTTTTAGCTTATCCCAAGGTAATGTATGCGTGGCTCAAAAAAAATCTAATCTAATCTAATTAGGAAATCTAAATATACAACTCACTATATGCAATCTAGAGTAATAGCCAAAGATATTATAGTAGAGAGTTGTAAAAAAAAAAAGGGAAAGAGATCTAAAAGATCTTTTTCCTAAAATTCTTGGTTGATCCACTTATATTATACCATTCTCTCCTGAATAGATATTCATTTTATATTGATGGTCGGCCAATCCTAATATTTCCTATTCGGAATCAGAATTTGAATAAGAATTCTTGTGGTTTACGACGTGTGAGTAAAAAAAGAGGGGTGCTCTATAGAAGGATTCCCCTTTCAGTTGATTTTCTTCAGCGATTGACCAAAATAAAATTTTCAGAAATAATAAATTGCGTGAACTTAGATCAATCAAATAATGATATTTCTATCCACTGATTCGGCCTAAGCAATTTGTCTATTTAGATTGTATCCATGCGGGAGAATGATAAAGAAAGGGGAAGAAGTATTTACAAACAAAAAAGGGATTCATAAAAAATAGGGTGATTCGGATCGGAGAGGGAGGTTTTACTAGGTATATTATATGTAAAAAAAGCGCTATGCTATAAGTCAACTTGTTTTTCGACGCATAATTCTCGAATTCGATTGAATTTAAGATGAATGAAGAGTTGGTTTACGTTATGGAAGAAAGACATGTATAGGTTATTGATATTAAATATTGACTAGTTATATATGAACTAAAGAGATATTCAATTTGCCCTACTACTAGAAATTTGATGGCTATTCCAATAGAAGTCTTTCCGTATCCTCGGGGACTGTGAGTTCAATGAATAAACAGATGAAATCAAGAAAAAAATCGAAGAATTCAAAGAATGGTTCGGAACAAAGAAATGGACGGACGAAAGTCGTACGGATTCGCAAAGACTTTGTCGATAGGAACTAAAAAAGAGATATCGAAGTAAAGTAGTTTTGATCCTTGAATAAGATTATTACTTCAATTTGAAGTTTGTAGTTACTTCGACTGGATGAATTGTAGCGATGGAATATTAAGTTAGAATTCATCGGCTGACTGTATCATTAACCATTTTTTTTTGTATGAGGAACTTATCATGAATCCACTGATTTCTGCCGCTTCCGTTATTGCTGCTGGATTGGCTGTAGGGCTTGCTTCTATTGGACCTGGAGTTGGTCAAGGTACTGCTGCGGGCCAAGCTGTAGAAGGTATCGCGAGACAGCCTGAGGCGGAGGGAAAAATACGAGGTACTTTATTGCTTAGTCTAGCTTTTATGGAAGCTTTAACAATTTATGGCCTGGTTGTAGCATTAGCACTTTTATTTGCGAATCCTTTTGTTTAATCTTATAAATTCGAAAAAGCAATAACCCACGGGAAGGGCTGATTTGTGGATGAGGAATTAGCATACTCACTCGCTTTCATCCTTTCCGTTCGTAGTCTAAGGAACCCCCTTTTATATTTTTTAGGAAGGGTTTAAATAAAGAAGGGGGTAATTCACCATTTCTAAATCGAATCTTTTTTGGCTCGATTTAGAAATAGTAAAATATATATATCAAATATATCAAAGGGGGGGGCAGGGCGATACAAAAAGAACTCTGTTCTTTTTTTTTTTTAGTCTATCTATAAGAGGAGATCATATGAAAAATGTAACCGATTCTTTCGTTTCTTTAGGCCACTGGCCATCCGCCGGGAGTTTCGGGTTTAATACCGATATTTTAGCAACAAATCTAATAAATCTAAGTGTAGTGCTTGGGGTATTGGTTTTTTTTGGAAAGGGAGTGTGTGCGAGTTGTTTATTTCAAGAATAGGCTGGATCCAACCAGCTGTACTTTTTATGTTATAACTAGGAAAAGTAGGTACATTATCTCACGAATGACTTCTGAATAAAGAAATCATATGCAAGAACCATAGCATTTCGTTATTCGTTGGTAAATCCGCTTTGATTCTCTATCAACCAAAAATGTGGGACCATTAACTATGGTTAAAGCTAAATCGTTTGAAGTCCAGACGCAGCATGGTACTCTTTCTACCACAATATGAATATTAATATAGAGATGCTTTCAAAATGAATAATTTATCTATATAAGAACACTCATATGGATAAAATGATTTGAACCGCTTATTACAAAAATTGGGATTAAACCCCCTTTTATCCAATGATGAATCGACGACCTATGTATTGTGTATTAAAGGAAGAAAACCCTTTTTGGATTTTTGGATAAAAAAAAAAAAAAAGAAACAACTTTGTTGACAATTACATATTTTTGTTTGGTCAGAAGAGTCCTCCGACTTTTTTGGTTTTGTATTAGTGATTGGTTTTGATATTTTTATTTTGGAATATGAAGAGAGTAGAGGATAGGCTCATTACATTCAAAAAAAGATATGGGAATTTATCATAAGTAATTTAAGTAATTGAGCGTGAGAGCCAAATGAATCGAAAGATTCATGTTTGGTTCGGGAAGGGATCATGGAAGTTTTTAAATGAATGGAAAGAGAATCTACTTTCATTAAGTGATTTATTAGATAATCGAAAACAGAGGATCTTGAATACTATTCGAAATTCAGAAGAACTACGTGGGGGAGTCATTGAACAGCTGGAAAAGGCCCGGACACGCTTACGAAAAGTGGAAATGGAGGCAGATCAGTTTCGAGTCAATGGATACTCTGAGATAGAGCGAGAAAGAATTAATTTTATTAATTCCACTTCTAAGACTTTGAAAGAACTAGAAAATTACAAAAACGAAACTATTCATTTTGAACAACAAAGGGCGATTAATCAAGTCCGACAACGGGTTTTCCAACAAGCCTTACAAGGGGCTCTAGGAACTCTGAGCAGTTGTTTGAACAACGAGTTACATTTACGTACTATACGTGCCAATATTGGCATGTTGGGGGCAATAACCGATTAGTCCTTCGACTCTAGGTATTATTTTTTTTTAACTAAGTAAGAAAAACTCATGGTAACAATTCGAGCCGACGAAATTAGTAAGATTATCCGTGAGCGAATTGAGGAATATAATAGAGAAGTAAAGATTGTAAATACCGGTACCGTACTGCAAGTAGGTGACGGCATTGCTCGTATTCATGGTCTTGATGAAGTAATGGCGGGTGAATTAGTAGAATTTCAAGAGGGTACAGTAGGTATTGCTCTTAATTTGGAATCAACAAATGTCGGTGTTGTATTAATGGGTGATGGTTTGCTGATACAAGAAGGAAGTTCTGTAAAAGCAACAGGAAGAATTGCTCAGATACCCGTGAGTGAGGCCTATTTGGGTCGTGTTGTAAATGCCCTGGCTAAACCTATTGATGGTAGGGGTGAAATTTCAGCTTCTGAATATCGGTTAATTGAATCTCCTGCTCCGGGTATTATTTCACGA